TTCGCTTTGAAATCAGTCTTAATAGTGACATTTACAGTGATATCGACAGTTACATTTATAGTTTCATTTGTACGGAAAGTACAAGTAGTATTGAAAATGGAAATTCTAGTATCAAAACTAGTAACAGTTATTTAAATAGAAGAGAAAAATCTAAGGATTTCGATCTAAATACAAAATACAAAAAGTTATGGATTCAATGTGAGAATTGTTATGGATTAAATTATAAAAAATTTTTTAGTTCAAAAATGAATATTTGTGAATACTGCGGATATCATTTGAAAATGAGTAGTTCAGATAGAATTGAACTCTTTATAGATCCTGGCACTTGGGAGCCTATGGATGAAGATATGGTCTCCATAGACCCCATTGAATTTCATTCAGAGGAGGAACCTTATATAGATCGCATTTCTTTTTATCAAAAAAAAACGGGTTTAACTGAAGCTGTTCAAACGGGCGTAGGTCAACTAAACAGTATTCCCATAGCAATTGGAGTTATGGATTTTCAGTTTATGGGAGGTAGTATGGGATCCGTAGTAGGTGAGAAAATCACCCGTTTGATCGAGTATGCTACTAATAGATCTCTACCTGTCATTATTGTGTGTGCTTCTGGAGGAGCACGCATGCAAGAAGGGAGTTTGAGCTTAATGCAAATGGCTAAAATATCTTCTGCTTCATATGATTATCAATCAAAGAAAAAGTTATTTTATGTATCAATCCTTACATCTCCTACAACTGGCGGAGTTACAGCAAGTTTTGGTATGTTGGGAGATATCATTATTGCTGAACCTAATGCCTACATTGCGTTTGCGGGTAAAAGAGTAATTGAACAAACATTGAAAAAGACAGTACCCGACGGTTCACAAGCAGCTGAGTATTTATTCCATAAGGGCTTATTCGACCCAATTGTACCACGTAATCTTTTAAAAGGTGTTCTTAATGAGTTATTTCAGTTACACGGTTTCCTTCCCTTGAATCAAGATTCAAAAAAAAGATTTCAAAAAGATTGAAATACTTCATTTTCAAATGGAAGTATAACATTAGCTTCAGTTATTTTTATTTGTAGCGAATACGAATTTAGTTCATTATAATGAAAAAAACAAAAATAAGAAGATGGTGTTTTCTTTGGAGACATCAGTTATAAGTGTAGTAAGAGTCAGAAGTTTTGGATAATGACTGGATCCTTTTTTTATTCGATCTCTCTTCCTTATTAGAAATAAGCATCCCTCTTAAAAAAGAATTTCTTTTTCCTTCCGAGAAATTAGGGAAATAAAAATGATTTTTTCCGTTCTTTTGACATATTCATTATTCATATTTCATATATAGAACAACGAAAAAGAGATAAAAAAATCTATCGAAAAAATGAAAAGAAAATACTAAATAAAAAGAAAGAAGAAATCTCAAATTAAATAAAGAAAATAGAAAGATTCTTTCTAATTTCTTTTTAATATTTTAATAGATTAATATTAATAATGAATAGATAGACTTATTAGAATATATCTTTATAATTATCTTTATAATTAGAATTTAGAATAGGCACAAATATGAAATTGAGGTACCCATTCTATGATAGATTTGAACTTTCCCTCTATTTTTGTTCCTTTAGTGGGCCTAGTCTTTCCGGCAATCGCAATGGCTTCTTTATCTCTTTATGTCCAAAGAAATAAGATTGTCTAAATACGATGAAATCTCATCAATTTATTTCAACACTGGATCATCATACAGATACTTTTTTTAATGTAATATGGTAGGATATATGATATTTTGCCTTTCGGAAAACAGATGGAAGAGTTGTTTTGTTATGTATGCCGATGCATAATATACGGCATTAATGCATGTATATGCGGTTATAGCTTAATCAATTAAATGATGAAATTCAAAATGATCAGCAAATCTTTTTTGAAAAATCTTTTAAATAGAAACTCAATGTATCTAATCAATTATTCCTAATGGTTCCTGTCGGAATACTGCTAGTTAATGAAAGTTACTTCGGGATCAAGCAATAAAAGTCAAGTCAAATCCATTTGGGTTATTCTCTTAATTCCAATCAAATGCAACTGGATCTAGTATAGTATGAACTGGCGATCAGAACATATATGGATAGAACTTATAACGGGGTCTCGAAAAACAAGTAATTTTTGCTGGGCCTGTATCCTTTTTTTAGGTTCACTAGGATTCTTAGTGGTTGGAACTTCCAGTTATCTTGGTAAAAATCTGATATCCGTATTTCCGTCTCAGCAAATCCTTTTTTTCCCACAAGGGATCGTGATGTCTTTCTATGGGATCGCAGGTCTATTCATTAGTTCTTATTTGTGGTGCACAATTTCATGGAATGTAGGTAGTGGTTATGACCGATTCGATAGAAAAGAAGGGATAATGTCCCTTTTTCGTTGGGGATTTCCTGGAAGAAATCGTCGCATCTTCCTTCGTTTCTTTCTGAAAGATATCCAATCAATCAGAATGGAGGTGAGAGAGGGTCTTTTTCCTCGTCGTGTCCTTTATATGGAAATCAAGGGTCAAGGAGCCATTCCCTTGACCCGTACTGATGAGGATTTGACTCCACGAGAAATTGAACAAAAAGCTGCTGAATTGGCCTATTTCTTGCGCGTACCTATTGAAGTCTTTTGAAATGAACTGAAGAATAAATCTCAGCATGAGAGAAGGAACTTAATACATCTCAAAAGTGGGAAGACGTATATGGAACAATAACTATTTTGTATACGCATACACATAGTGTCTTCACTCTTTAGACTAGTAAAAGGTCTAAATAAGTAATAAGTAAATTAGTATAGATTCATCAAATATCCTAACATGTCTTTTGTTTTCGTAAAACATAATTTCTCTTTTTAGGCCTTTGAATTGATACCCTATCCCTGCGCTGCGGTTAGACAGTGAAATCTTTCAAATTCCAAATGGAAATAAAAGAATTAAAGAATCCGGTAGGGTTCGTCTTTAAATCCAAATTATATTTGTTAGTTCAAATGGGTTTTCGAGTCTTCATTGAAAGGAAGAAATGAAAGGGAAATTGGTTACAATTTTCCTAATTGTGATCTCTGAAATATGGAAAGAATATTTACTTTTTTTTTCATTCGAAAAGAGCCTTTCTTGTATGTTCTATTCTCGATCCAAAGACTCAATTCTTACGCAAAAACAAAAATAGGAAAAGATTCATAGGTTTGATACCTTATTCTTGTTAGAGTTATAGGCTCTTGTTATATAATTCGTACTTCATAGAAATCTCAGATAGAATCGACCAATGAAACAGGTTCATTAACAATTCACATCACGGATACAGAATGAAAAAAAAGAAAGCATTGGCTTCCCTCCCATATCTTGTGTCTATAATCTTTTTGCCCTGGTGGGTTTCTCTCTCATTTAAGAAATGTCTAGAAACTTGGGTTATTAATTGGTGGAATACTAGACAATCCGAAATCCCTTTGAATGATATTCAAGAGAAAAATGTTCTAGAAAAATTTATGGAATTAGAAGAACTATTCCTGTTGGACGAGATGATAAAGGAGTACTCGGAGACACATATGCAAAGGCTTCGTATAGGAATGCACAAGGAAACAATACAATTGGTCCAAAGACAAAATGAATCTCATTTCCATATCATTTTGCATTTCTCTACAAATCTAATCTGTTTCACTATTCTAAGTGGTTATTTTTTTCTGGGTAATGAAGAACTTTTCATTTTAAATTCTTGGATTCAGGAATTTCTCTATAACTTAAGTGATACAATCAAAGCTTTTTCAATTCTTTTAGTTACTGATTTATGGATCGGATTTCACTCGACCCATGGTTGGGAACTAATGATTGGTTCGATCTACAATGATTTTGGATTGGCTCAGAATGATCAGATTATATCTGGTCTTGTTTCCACTTTTCCAGTGATTCTAGATACAATTGTGAAATATTGGATCTTCCATTTTTTAAATCGTGTATCTCCTTCACTTGTAGTAATTTATCATTCAATGAATGAATAATTCATTAGATCTTTTGATATCAATAAAATCAGAACCTTTCTTTGTGTATAAAGAAATCATTTTTCATCTTACTTATTCTTTATACTTCTACCTTTTCAATTCAAGGTATTCATACTATATTCTACTAGTACAATTATTTCAGTATAATCAATACAATGGCAAACTTGTGGATAGGGAATTCTACTAGCTACCTATCAAATTTATTGTAGAAATTCCGGGGATCAATGATTGGACCATGCAAAATAGAAATACTTTTTCTTGGGTAAAAGAACAGATGACTCGATCCATTTATGTATCGATCATGATATATGTAATAACTCGAGCATCTATTTCAAATGCATATCCCATTTTTGCGCAGCAGGTTTATGAAAATCCACGAGAAGCAACTGGTCGAATTGTATGTGCCAATTGCCATTTAGCTAGTAAACCCGTGGATATTGAAGTTCCGCAAGCTGTACTTCCTGATACTGTATTTGAAGCAGTTGTTCGAATTCCTTATGATATGCAACTGAAACAAGTTCTTGCTAATGGTAAAAAAGGGACTTTGAATGTAGGAGCTGTTCTTATTTTACCCGAGGGATTCGAATTAGCCCCGCCCGATCGTATTTCTCCCGAAATGAAAGAAAAGATGGGCAATCTTTCTTTTCAGTTTTATCGTCCTAATAAAAGAAATATTCTTGTGATAGGTCCTGTTCCTGGTCAGAAATATAGTGAAATCGTCTTTCCTATTCTTTCCCCCGATCCTGCTACGAAAAAAGACGTTCATTTCTTAAAATATCCCGTATATGTAGGTGGGAACAGAGGAAGGGGTCAGATTTATCCTGATGGTAGCAAGAGTAACAATACAGTTTATAATGCTACATCTGCTGGTATAGTAAGCAGAATAGCACGTAAAGAAAAAGGGGGATATGAAATAACCATAGTTGATGCATTAGAAGGACGTCAAGTGGTTGATATTATACCTCCAGGACCAGAACTTCTTGTTTCAGAAGGTGAATCCATCAAGCTTGATCAACC